TTCCACCCCACATGGATAAAAGTAGATAAACAGGAATTAATTCTAATTCCCACATAATGAAAAAAAGTAAAATGTCTCGAGAAGAAAATGATCCTATTTGACCGCTATACATTGCTAACATCAGGAAATGGAATAATCGGGATTCCCGAGTAACCGGTTGAGCCGCTAAAGTAGCTAAAGTGGTGATAAATCCCGTCAGTAAAATAGGGCCTATAGAGAGTCCATCTATTCCGAATCTCCAGTAAAAATCAAAAAATTGGATCCATTTATAATTCTCCGTCAACTGGATTAATGGATCGTCCAATTGGAAATGATAACAGAATGCATAGGTTGTTATAAGGAGATTCATTAAGCATATAAAAATAGTATACCACCTAATTACCTTATTTCCTCTATGGGGAAATAAGAAGATTAAGGAACCCGCGGATATTGGGAAAACTACAACTATTGTTAACCAAGGAAAAAAATTCGTGGTAAAAATAAGATACACTTGGGCCAGAAAAACCCGTGCTCAAAATGGAAAAAAAAATCTTTTCCACTTTGAGCACGGGTTTTTGTCAGTAAAAAAAAGGTATTCGTATGTGGTTTTTTGAAACGTATCAATAAGCTAGACCCATGCTTCGAGTTGTTTCATGCCATAAATAAACTCGAACACTCAAGAAATCTGTCGGACAGGCGGATTCACACCTCTTACAACCAACACAGTCCTCTGTTCTTGGAGCAGAAGCTATTTGCTTAGCTTTACATCCGTCCCAAGGTATCATTTCTAATACATCTGTGGGGCAGGCTCGGACACATTGAGTACATCCTATACATGTATCATAAATCTTTACTGAATGAGACATTGGCTCTATTAATTTTTGAACATCAGCAATTTTCGATCTAGTAAACTTGTAAATGAATCATATATTTCGACACCAGATGAATCAATGATTTACCAGAATTTTTCTAATCAATCTACCTCTGGATCAATTCATAACAGAGGGCCAAGATACTTTGATTTCTTACGTTTTCGCAAACATGATCATACGTTATCATACATGCGAATTTGATAAATATTCGAATTTCCATATTAAAAATTCGAATTGTTCTGATTAATACTATTTATTCAACAAATTCGATTGATTGATACGAGTTGATTTTCTGTTACGATAAATTGACGAAACAATAGCCGGTCCAATAGCTGCTTCAGCGGCTGCGATAGCTATAACAAAAATGGAAAAGATATTTCCTTTTAATTGGCGATTATCAAAAAAATCAGAAAAAGCTACGAAATTTATATTAACCGCATTCAGTATAAGTTCAAGACACATAAGGGCTCTAACCATATTTCGGCTTGTGATCAATCCGTAGATACCGATAGAAAATAAATAGGCACTCAAAACAAGTACATGTTCGAGCATCATTGACCAACTCCTTATCAATTTTGATTCATTTCAATATGAACAACACTTCAACAGATTCGATTGAATAGAGAATATAACAAGTACAGACCAAAAGAAGATATTGGTAATAAGTCGAATAAGAAAATTCTTTTAAACATAAACAATCTTTCACTTTCCCATTCACATGTAAAATTCAAAGGAAATGGAGATAAAATAAATAGAACAAAATGGAATTTAGATTGATATTACTAGTTCTATTCTTACTGGCGAGCCACGACAATTGCACCTATCAAAGCAGCTAAAAGAATTATTGAAATGAGTTCAAATGGAAGAAAAAAATCTGTTGATAAATGAATTCCAATTTGTTGACTATTATTTATCAAATCTTGCTCTATAATCTGATTTGATCTTGTAGTCCAAATAATCCCGTACCATGATATATCTGGAATAGTAGTTATTAGTGAAACAAAAATACTTGTACAAACCACCAAAGTAACTCCATCCCCAACAGTCCAAAGATGAAAATCTTGGTAATATTCTGAACCATTTATGAACATCACAGCAAATATGATTAAAACGTTTATAGCTCCTACGTAAATAAGTAGCTGTGCTGCAGCTACAAAATGGGAGTTTGATAAAATATAGAATAAAGATATACAAACAAGAACCAGTCCCAACGAAAAGGCAGAAAAAATTGGGTTGGTAAATAATACTACTCCTAGACTTCCTAATACAAGACCTGATCCCAGAAAGATTAAAAGAAAATCATGTATCGGTTCAGGTAAATCCATTAGATGTAAAATAAAAGATAAATAAATTGAAATCTCATGACCTTATTGATACGACCAGGAAAAAATTTTATATACTAAATTCCTAATTGAATTAAATCCTAAAGAGTGTGAATTCATCTAGGTACAGTTATAGGACGAATCTAATTCTTTATACGAACGAGTATTCGAAACTATTTCGAAACTATAAACTATATTAACAGAATTATATAAATCTAAATATAAATACGGAATCTTATTTGAATTGAATTGTTCGAATTGTATAATCGTCAATTACTGACATTGGTAAACGGCCCAAAGCAATTTGATTATAATTCAATTCGTGACGATCATAAGTCGAAAGTTCATATTCTTCAGTCATTGATAAACAATTTGTTGGACAATACTCAACGCAGTTACCACAAAATATACAGATCCCAAAATCAATACTGTAATTAAGCAATCGTTTCTTTCGAATATCAGTTTCCAGTTTCCAATCAACAACGGGTAGATCTATAGGACATACACGAACACATACTTCACAAGCAATGCACTTATCAAATTCAAAATGGATTCGACCGCGGAAACGTTCCGATGTTATTAATTTTTCATAAGGATATTGAATAGTTACAGGTAAACGATTTGCGTGGGCTAAGGTAATCATGAAACTTTGACCAATGTACCTTGCAGCTCGTACTGTTTGTTGACCATAATTCATGAACCCAGTTACCATAAGGAACATATCGTGAATATCTATGAATATTTTTGTTTTGTTTCTTTCTCTTGTTTGAGACAAGTTATGAATATTGAATATCAATCTTTTACAGTGAAAATAGTCGAAACGAAGTTGTTAATAATAGATTACCCAGAGAAATAGGTAAAAGAAATTTCCATCCAAGATTTAATAATTGATCCATTCTTAGCCTAGGCAAAGTCCATCTTGTTGTGATAGAAAGGAACAAGAACAAATAAGTTTTAGCTAATGTAATAAAGATACCAATTGTAGTTCCAAAAACTCCACATGTTTTATTTATTTCAAAAAGCTCAGAAACCAATATGTACGGAATAGAGATATTCCAACCGCCCAAGTAAAGAACTGTTACAAATAATGAAGAAACTAATAAGTTTAAATAGGAAGCAACGTAAAATAAACCAAATTTGATACCCGAATATTCGGTTTGATAACCTGCTACTAATTCTTCTTCTGCTTCTGGTAAATCAAAAGGTAATCTTTCACATTCCGCTAGGGAAGAAATTAGAAAAATGATAAAACCTATAGGTTGACGCCATAAATTCCATCCCCAAAAACCATATTTTGATTGCGCGTCAACTATATCAACTGTACTTAAACTGTTAGATAATCCTAGTCGGTGATAACATTACTGTTCCCATCGCTATTACAGAACCGTACATGAGATTTTCACCTCATACGGCTCCTCGAAGGCCATAAATAAATCTAAGGGACCGGGCCGGTTATTTATCTTGATATATCCCTAGGATATCAAATCCATTGGACGGTCCTGAATTAGACCAATTGAATTCTGTCTGTTATAATAATAAATACAAAAAAGGTACTTCTGAATTAATCTCATCCCTTAAGAATTTGAATTTGTTGAGTAATAATTGAACTCTTCAATTCAATAAAATACTCCTTTAGAATTCTCAATAACCCGTCGTTTTCGATTACGTAAAAAAATTCGACACTAGTTTATGAATTATGACATAAATAGTATTTCCATGAATATGGATATAAGAAAGAATCAAAAGGGATCCCTCTTTTTTTATTGTATTCTATTCTTTTGTTTTTTTTTCGTTCCTATTCTTCTTTTTTTTATGTGCAAAACAAAAAGGGACTTAAAAAAAAATTAAAGGATTATTTCGTTTCTGATAGTTATTTATTTAATGAGTGGATAGGAGCATACTCTGGATCGGAATTGTGGGGAGTACTGCCTGATTTTTTCTACCAACTTAAAGCCCCAATTTGTATTCTTTTTATATTATGCAGAAATGCTCTTTTGGAGAATTTACATAATCTCCATTACTAATCCTTTGTGTATCTTGGTGTTTCTAACCATCCACGCATTTTTCCCCTTATGGTAATACATATACATGTATGGTAATTCATACAAACGATAGTGAAAACTCAATAAGGTTGGTCTTTTGAGCCCGCTTCAAAACAGGATGAATAATCAACCAATTTTGGGGTAAACGCTTTCTTCCGCTTATAATTTTTTTCCACTTAATTCTTATACATAGAAAATGAGACTCAATATTTTTACTGCAGATTCAAATGAAATTCAAATCATAGTATATTAATTCTATATCTATATATTATATATTAAATATATTAAGAATTTTATATTAATATTATATTAAATAGTTTATTATATTCTTAAATATTATATATTCAAAATACAAATATATATCTATAAATATATATACATTTTTTTTTTATTTTATTACTAAATATATTGATATTGAATTTCAATTTCATTAAATTAATAATTAAAATTAGAGAATATTATAGAATATTAGAATATTAAATCAATGAATAATGAATAAATGGAAGCTGTTTTATTTCACTCATATAACTATCTGATTTAGTTCATCAATCCGAATTCCGAATAAAAATAATGAAAATAAAAAATCAGGATATCTATTCCATTTTTTCTACCCCTTTCCTATAAATTTCCTATAAAGAAGAAAAGAAATAAAGACGAAAAGACAGGAGCATGGAAAAGTTTCTGTCTCAACGAATCACACGTAGAGATATTGATAACACACATAGAGTTAATGGTATTTCATAACTAATCGATTGAGCAGCAGCCCGTAGACCACCCAAAAAGGAATATTTATTATTTGACCCATATCCTGACATAAGAAGTCCAATGGGAGCAATACTCGAAATAGCAATCCATAAAAAAACACCGATATTGAGATCAACTAAAACAAAGTTATAGCCAAAAGGAATTACTGAATAGCTTACTAGAATTGATATGACTGATATGGATGGTCCAATACTGAATAAACGAATATCTCCCCTAGATGGAATAAGATTCTCTTTGAAAAGTAGTTTTGTTCCATCTGCTAGAGCTTGAAGAACTCCCAAAGGACCGGCGTATTCAGGCCCAATACGCTGTTGTATCCCTGCGGATATTTCTCTTTCTAGCCATACAATCACTAGCACACCTATTGTGATTCCCAATACAAGAGTCAAAATAGGGACAAGTATCCATATAATTCCATACACCTCTTTTAAAGATTCCAATCTGGAAAAAGAATTGATATCTTGTACTTCTGTTGTATCAATTATCATTTCAACGATCAACTTCTCCCATAATGATATCTATGCTACCTAGTATTGTCATAATATCAGCCAATTTCATTCTTTTAACTAACTGAGGAAGAATTTGCAAATTGATAAAACCCGGGGGACGAATTTTCCATCTCCAAGGAAAACCATTCTGATCCCCTATTAGAAAAATTCCTAATTCTCCCTTTGGGGCTTCAACTCTCACATAAAGTTCTTGTTTCGGTAATTCAAAAGTCGGAGACGGCTTTTTACTAATGAATCGATATTCAAAATCATTCCATTCCGGATCCTTTTCTCTATCAAAGCAACGGATTTCTAAATTCTCATATGGCCCTCCCGGAATTCCTTCCAGAGCCTGTTGAATAATTTTTATGGATTCTACCATTTCACCAATTCGTACTAAATAACGAGCTAATGAATCTCCTTCTTTTTGCCATTGAACTTCCCAATCAAATTCCTCGTAACATTCATAATGATCAACTTTACGTAGATCCCATTGTATTCCGGAAGCCCGAAGCATTGGTCCTGATAAACCCCAATTTATTACTTCCTCTCCGCCAACAATGCCTACTCCCTCAACCCGTTCTAAAAAAATAGGATTTCGCGTAATAAGTTTTTGATATTCAACAACCCTTGTTAAAAAATAATCGCAGAAATCCAAACATTTATCTATCCAGCCATGAGGTAGATCAGCCGCTACCCCTCCGATACGAAAAAAATTATGCATCATTCTCATACCTGTGGCAGCTTCGAATAGATCATATATTAATTCTCTTTCTCTGAAAATATAGAAGAAAGGGGTTTGTGCACCAATATCCGCCATAAAAGGTCCCAGCCATAGTAGGTGAGAAGCTATACGACTCAACTCCAACATAATTACTCGAATATAGCTGGCTCTTTTAGGTACTTGAATATTTCCTAACTGTTCCGGTCCATTTACGGTTATTGCTTCTGTGAACATAGTAGCTAAATAATCCCAACGTGTTACATAAGGCAGATATTGTACAATTGTTCGGTTTTCTGCAATTTTTTCCATCCCTCTATGTAAATAACCCAATATTGGTTCACAATCAATAACATCCTCACCATCTAGAGTAACAATAAGTCGAAGAACACCATGCATTGATGGGTGGTGAGGACCCATATTGACTATCATGAGGTCTTTTCTTGTAGCTGGGGCATTCATAGGTTTTTCCTCGATTCATTCTTCCATGAATTGCTTAAAACAAAAATGAGTTCATCAAAATTCAAGATCTAATAAATCGAATAATTCAAAACGACTCTTCAAATTAATTAGTTTGTGGCTCCCGAATATCCAACTGATTAATTAATTTTTTATAACGTATTCGATTTTTCTTTGACAAATAAGACAGGAGTCGTTTCCGTTTTCCCAGAATTTTACGTAAACCCCTTTGAGATAAATAGTCTTTTCTGTGCAATTCCAAATGTGAAGTAAGTCTTCGTATCTTATTGGTGAAATTGAATACTTGAAATTCAATCAATCCCGGGTTTTCTTCTTTTTTTTCTTGTGAAATAACGGATATAAATGATTTTTTTACCATAAAAAAATGAAAGCTTGTCTTTCCCCCCCCCTTTTTTTTATTTTATAGAGTCTAGATATTTTTATTGATCAGTAATAATAATGACACTCATTTTCCATTTTTTATATACAATAATCTTAATTTTCTTAAGAGTTCCTGATTTTTTTTTTCAAATAAATTTTGATTAATCAACCCAATTCAAATAGGTATACAAAAAATACTATATTTATGCATTCACAAAAGCAAAATTGTAGACTTCAAATAAGAAGATTTTGTTGATTCAGTTATATATCTAATGGGTAGGATATATCATTGAATTAGTATCGTGCCTGAGAATAGAGGGTAAGACAATGCGTATGTGCATCTATTTGTTTTCACATATCAGATATGTTACGAGAAATAGCAAAAAAAAGAAAAATGTAGATTAACGAATTTTCAATCGGGGATACATATGTATCCTTACCATACTGAAACGGCTGCCATTATTGGTATCAAACCAATAGCGATTCATACAAGCTAAATCTTCTAATCGATAATTTGGCCAAAGAAATAACTTTAAATTAATTAGTTTTTTTTTATCTCTATCAAGATCTTTACTTGTAGCCAAAACTTGACAGCAATTATTCACTTTATTCTCATTGTAAAATGCCTTATTTCTATGCACACTATTTCTATTTGTATTCTTAGGATTGAAAAAAATTAGAATTCTCAATTCTCTACGACGTCTAGCGGATAAAATATTTTCAGGAACAAGCAAATCATAATTTTTTTTTTCTTTATTTTCAGTCAGCTTTTGATCTCTTGTTCTTGTAATGGATTTCTTAATGGATTTATCCAAATTTTTCTTATCAACGTAACTTTTTTCTCGGTATCTTTGATTAATTTTGTGCTTTCTCTTATGAATCAACGAAAGGCCTATGGTTTGATACATATTAAATTGTTCGTGGTTTTTTCTAGACAGACGAATTGGTTCGATACTCAATATTCCTTTTTTCATCAATTCCGTATTTTTATTCAATTCTGTAAGAGTGAAATGCTTCTTATTCTGAATTTTCATAATATCTAGACTTAGTTCTCCTCTTTGAATAGAGGCTATAGCAATTTCTTTTAGATTTTTCAGTCTAAGCAGGAGACAATATACTTGGATATTATTCATTATTCTTTCATTCAAGCAATCATGCCAGTTCAATTGAAAAAGCAAATACCTTCTTAGGAAGCAATTAAGTTCTGCTTCGATGTTCTTCGTGTATCCATTTTTTTTTACACCCTTTTTTATGTCGGATCCTGCATAATCTTCTTTAACTTTTTTTTTTTTCTTTGAAAGGGACGCTTCAAGATTTATTCGACTTGCATATTCTGTTTTTCCTTTATTTTGAGTCTCTAACTCGAATTCAAGATATTTTTTTTTTTTCCATCGTCTAAAAATATCTATTTTTTTCTTTTCACTAACATTTTTATTTACATTAAAATTCAAAAAAAGGAATTTGATTGGGATGATCCATGGGTTACTCGTATATGCATTATAAAATATAAAATTTTTAGAGAGGAAAAAAGATTCCCGATTCGCTATAGAACGATTTAGTATTTCTACATTCATTCCCATCCAATCAAAAAGGTTTTTTTTTTGATTGGCTGGGTTGATTTCTTGATGAAGCGTAAAATAATAATCGGTATCGATCGAATCCCCAAAATGCACTTTATTTCTAAGACAAAAATTAAGAATTCTCCAATCAAAACACTTTCTATCCAGATTTTTTTCCATATTTAGAATAGAATCTTCTACTATATAATTCTTGATAGGAATATCATCCGTCATATCCAATTTTTTTTTTTTACGCATGTTGTAATTATAAGAAATCGCTTGGTTATTATTTGCTTGGAATGACGATCTATATCCATAAATATATGAGTCCTTCTTATCTGCATAATTAATAGATTTATATGATAAAAGATCATACCCATATTGTTTTTTCATTTTTTTTTTTTTTTTTGTTAATGAGTCTATTTCTTGTTTTTTGTAAAGAATTAATCCGTTTTTTTCATATGAATGATATTTGGTTAAATCTTTATTTTGAGCCACATGGCGTTCATTCATTTTATTTCGCCATTTTTGGCATATTAATCTAGACCATCCATTCTGAGATAAATCGTATTGATAATGACCTTTTAACCAATTTGTCCATTGATTCATTACAGAATTGGGAGCGCTCTTATGTTTTAATTTGGAATGAGATATTCCTTGTACTCCAAAAAAATAACCCTTTATTTCATTCTTAAGAAAAAGAGGTGTTCCATGATATTCAAAAACGGATCTTAATTTATACTTATCTAAGTTAATAACTTGGGTTTGTGATAATTTGTAAAATACATATGCTTGTGACAAAGAGGATACGTCACAAAAATTCTGTGAATTCGTATTCCTAATATTACAAATTGATTTTTTTATAGTAGAAATAAAGTGAATTAGACTTTGATTTTTTTTATCACTTCTTTTTCTTTCTTCATTTGCTTCATTATTGTAAATGTATTTATTAAGAATTTTTTTTGTTAATTCAAGAAAAAGTTGTCCATTGATTTTAATTTTCGGAATATTAATGATACATAGAAAGATATCTATATATACCCTTTCTATGAAAAATTTAAAAAAATAATGTGATTTGCGGGATAATCGAACATTTCTTTTTTGTAATATCTGCCAAATATTTTTTTGTAATTCTAATCTTTTATCATCATAAGTTGAAGTTGTTTTCTTAGAACAAATATTTATCTCTGAACCTTTTTTCTTGTCTTTTTTAAATTTTTCTATTTGTTTTATGATTTTCTTTGTTCTATCATTCAGATCTTTTATTTTTTTTTCTGTCAATGAAAAGTCTGTCCAATTAATAGATTGAATTGGAATGGTGGATTCGTAAATCATTGGATTACTCTTACTTTTTGTTGAATCTTTTTGAATTTCATTCAATTCATATATTTGGATTTTTATCAATCCAAATATAAATAAAAGATTTGATAATGATAGTTTTTTGATTTTTTCTTTTAGAAATAGAATCCTTTTGAGAATACTTTGGATGATCCATTGTGCTTTTTCTTTTGTGATATTTAGAAAAAATTTTGTTCTTTCTTTTAGAACTAGAAAAGAATTCTTTTTCCAAATTTTTATTTTTTTTTTAAGTTCTTTAAAAATGGGATCAAAAAACGAACGTCGGTTTCGGGGAGAAGAAGAAAAGGGAAATTCTACTTCCATTCCGAAAACTGTAAAAAAGAAGAAATCCATTTTTTTCACTTTTTTTTTCATTGGATCCTTTTCCTTTTGAGGGGATCGTAGCTTAGATCTGTATCTGTGCCAAGGTTTCAGACGAAAAGGAAAAAGGACCTTTATTTGAATACCCTCAGTTAGCCATTTTTTCGGAAATTCTGTTTCGGATAACGGAACGCCATTATAGGTGCATTTAATATACATTTCTCTATTCCAATCCTTTAAATCCTCTGACCATTCGGGAGATTGAAATAATAGTATACGAACGATATTTTTAGTTATTATCAATGAGGGTAATAGAATATATTTTCTAATAATCGATTGGGTTACTAATAAAAAACCTCTTATTACTTGAGCATATAGAATATTATCCCAGGCTTCCGCTATTTCCATACGCTTTACTTCTTCTTTTTTCTTAATCTCTTTTTTTTTCTTTTCCTCTGTATAATTCGAAATTTTCAATTCTGTATTTTTCTTTTTCCGCATCCAATTTAGAAAAAAGATTTTCATTGGCTCAAAAATCTCAAAAGAAAAGAAAGAGGATTTGTCAATTTTGTCCAAAAAAAGAGGAGAATGTGCACTTGCTTGAAGGATTTTCCAATTAACAGTTTTACGTCTTTGGGCGCGTCTAGATCCTTTGATTATGTCTCGCCTAAAATCCGGTTGTTGTGAATAACGTATTAAAGCAAATTCATCTTTTTCATCAGAATTATCAGTATCCTTGGGATCCGTATAAGCATCGGCATTCTCTGAGTTATCAGTATAAATTACTACACGTTTGGCTTTTCTTGAACGAATCCCATAATTTTCTGTTTCACCACCGCTTTCCTGGTATTCTACTTCGTCAATTAATTTGTATGACCATCGAGGAACTTTTTTACTGCTTTCTTTTATTCCAATACATTTTTTTCTATTTATAATTGTTTTATCGTTCGCATCAGTTAGAATTGCGTCAAATAAAAATTTCATTTTTTTTTTAGCTTCGGAATCCATCTTTTCATGTTCTCGAAATAAATAAAGCCCTTTCAAATTTAAATTGGATACTGATTTTCCAGAAAATTGACTGATCAAGTTAAAAAAAAAACGAATTTCATTTGATAATGATTTTTTATCAAATCTATCTATTTTCTGTTCAAAGTCTGGATAATCAGTATTAATATTAAGAAGGATGGCGTGAATCTTATTTATCAAAATGTAGTTTTTTGTGTAAGTTTTATTCTGGATTGAGAATAAAAAACTTTTTTTGATTCGTCCGCGATAGGGTCCGTTCAAGAAAGGATCATATATTTTAGGTAAGTATTTTTTAGTCTCATCATTACATAATCTAATCTTTTTTTCGAGTACATCCAAAGCAAAAAATTCCTTATCTAGAGCTTCGGCCCTATTTCGAAATTGATTACTTAGGTTGTTTCTTTTTTGTTCATTAATCGAACTCCAATGATTATCCAATTCCTCATAGGAGAGTTTTTCTGTTGTGAAGAGAGACGTCTTTTTTTGCATCATTTCAAGAAAAGTTGATAAACTAGATGGATATGTAAAAGATATTCTTTCTTTTGCATCACTTTGACATGGATGAAAAAATAACTGTGACATTTCATTTCTTACAGCATTTTCAAATCGATCATTTTTTATATATCGCAAAGGACGATGGAATCGTTTATAATCGAAAATAATCCTTAAAAGAGGTTTTTCCAATTGAAAGATATCTTTCTCCTCTCTTTCATCGATTTTGTACGAATTCTCTCTTTCCTTCGAAAAAAGAGAAGCAGAAAGATATTCTGCCTTGGATTTTTTTTGTTCTTCTTTAGTTAACTTCGTTTTGGAAGTTCTTTCTACACCTATTTTTTTTTTTTTATCAATTTCACCTCTTTCTTGAATTTCTGACAGTTTTAGCTTTTTATTGAAAATAAAAAAAGGAAGTGGTGTTCTCCCTAAATAGTATATTGAGGAAATAAATAAAAAAATAATAAAGATTCGAGACATCAAATTTCTCAATTCTGACATAATGTACTTATTAGATCGAATAAGTACATTAGATTTAATAGAATTATTTTTCTGTATCCAGACTAATACCAATCCAACCCATTTCATGAATAAAATGTGACCAATTAACCAACCAACAAAACTACTTGTTAGAAATAAAAATTGGTTGTTGCATCGAAACATATAAATGTTGACTAATCTGACTAACATTGAACTTGGTAAAATGAAAAGGTTCAATAACTGAAAAATAAGATT